TCCGGATCCTAAAAACAATAATGCTTTCGAATACGCATGAGTAATCAAATGAAATAAAGCAGCTCGATAAGACCCCATACCTAGGGCTAACATCATATAACCCAATTGAGACATTGTCGAATAGGCCAAACTTCTCTTAATATCTTTTTGAGCAAGAGCTAACGTAGCCCCTAAAAATATTGTTATTATACCTATCAAAGATATCAGATTCATTATGTAAGGTATGACTATGAAAAGAGGAAAAAGGCGAGCTACAAGAAAAATGCCCGCTGCTACCATAGTAGCAGCGTGTATAAGAGCCGAAATAGGAGTAGGACCCTCCATTGCATCCGGTAACCATACATGAAGGGGAAATTGAGCCGATTTAGCAACAGCACCAACAAATAAGAATAAAACACACAAAGAAACAAATAAAAAATTTGTCCCATTATTATAAATCAAGTTATTAAATATTTCGAACAAATCCCGAAATTCGAAACTACCTGTGATCCAATAAAGACCCAAAATCCCTAATAATAAACCAAAATCCCCGACACGATTAGTTACAAACGCCTTTTGACAAGCATTTGCTGCAATAGGTCGTGTGAACCAAAAACCTATTAATAAATATGAACACATTCCAACTAGTTCCCAAAAAATATAAATTTGTATCAAATTTGAACTAGTAACTAATCCCAACATTGAAGCATTGAAAAAACTCATATAAGCAAAAAATCTCAAATATCCTTGATCATGAGACATATAATTGTCACTATAAATAAGAACCATAATTCCAACCGTAGTGATTAATATTGACATAATAGAAGTAAGTGGATCAATCAAGTAGCCAAGCTCTAAAGAAAAATCATTATTAATGGTCCAAGACCATACATATTGATATATGGAACTGCTATTTATTTGATGAATAGATAGATTGACCGAAAAAGCCATAACTATACTTAACAATAAGACACTAGTAAAAGACCACATACGCCGAAGATTTTTTGTTGCTGTTGGAAAAAGAAGAAGCCCCACTCCTAGTAACAAAGGAATTGGAAGGGGAAGGAAAGGTATGATCCATGCATATTGATATGTATGTTCCATAAAAAAATAAAACCCTTTTATTCTTATTTATTCTTAATTACTTGTTTCCGATTAACCGGTTATTCTCTCTTTTGAGATTGAAAGGAGTCAATAAAAAAAAATCAAGATAGACAAGAACTTAAATAGAATTTTCTATTTATTTTGAATTGTTATCAAATATTTCAAATATTCAAATCAAGAAGTTACAGTTGGAAAAATGATATGACAAAATTTTGCTATTGTTAGTACTTGCTATTGAAAGGTAAATACTTAGTTATTAAAAAAGATATTTCTGAAGAGACATAAAACGGAAATCCTATATTACGTAAATTTATATCTATAGAGCAAGGATAAAGAATTACAACACAAATAGGACCCCATATGATATGAATCCTAGGATCTACCAATGAATAGATTTTTTATGTTTATAGGAAGGGCTAGGATATCTAGCACTTCACTTTATATAACATAGAATTAGAAAAAGGAATTACTAAAGTGGCTTTTATCAAGTCATGTAACCGTTGCGTTAACAGATTAGATTAGCTACAACAAATTATATTAATTACTAGTCTCGTTCGAATTATGAAATTAAAATTAGGTCTACTTTTTCTTCGAACTTGATCAATTAATATAAAATAAAAAGAGATTACGGTTTTTAATTGGTAAGGTAAGGGCCGGGTTCTTTATTTTTTATTTTATCAACTTCAACCGATTTTTTTTCTATGTCACAACGGATACTATAGATTTGAATGGGTATATAGTATATTAAAGTAGCAATCAGTACGAATTATTCTTTCGTTCGGATATTGTATGAAATAGGAATATACAATTTTTTGATAAAATCCCATATTGTTTTTATTTTTTTGTTCGTAGTAAGATTTTCCACCCCTATCTTTATTAAATATATATATATTTAATAAAGATAGTAAGTATTATTTAGAGAATAAGTAGATCGATAGGGAATAATAACTAGATGTCTTTGACATACAACTATAAAAATGAGCAGTCTCCCCGTTTTTGAATGGCAGTTCCAAAAAAACGTACTTCTATGTCAAAAAAGCGTATTCGTAAAAATTTTTGGAAAAGGAAGGGAAGGCGGGCCGCCTTAAAGGCTTTTGCGTTAGCAAAATCTCTCTCTACCGGGAATTCTAAAAGTTTTTTTATGCGCCAACTTAATAATCAAACGTTAGAATAAAACGTTAGAATACTCTGAATCGTCCTGACTAGAAAAAGTCTAATTTAGAATATAATATGAATGATTTCCTTTCCTTAATTGGTTTGAACGGATCAATATGAAATTCGCTCCGCTCGTATGATATGTGGAATAAGAATTCTTCTGTCTATTGAATTCTAAATCAAAATAGTACTTTTTTGTTTGTTTGAAAAAAAAAAATAGAAGGTTTCACATTTCTTTTTAATATATTTTCTCATTTTCGAGATGGGGATTCTTATTTTCCCCATCGACTCGTTTGTCACAATACTATTTTTCTTTTATTTTTAAAATACTTTTATTTAGATTTTATTTAGAAGAGAAAATAGAAGATGTTTAATCAAAATAAATCAATGGGTCGTTGAAACTCATTTATTAAGTTTCAAATTTGTTTTGTAACTTTCGGAATCATTATTTCTCTGAATCAATATATACCGCTGCCTTCAATCTAATCAATAAAAGGCCTTTTTCGTTCCTATTTAGGCGGATACTATGTACGAAGAATATATCAATTTTTATCGATCCAAAATAGATACGATGTTCGTACTGTAAGATCGACTAAGATTTAGTTTTAGAACTCCATATTCCTTATTTAGATTAGGTAGAAAGAATTTTTTTTTAAGTACGGTAAAATTCCGATAGAAAAAAACTTTTTTGTTATATGATATATGCAGCCCAATATCTAATTGATTTGAAAAATCTTAACACAACTTATGTACCCAACAAAAATCCTAACGATGAATACAATTTGTACCCAAAGCTATACAAATATTTACATAAATTCTTTTGGATGTTGGTCTAAAAATGGGATACATAAAAATACTATGTTTTTGTTCAAAATACATTTTTTTCGATTCATGAAATCAGATAAATGAGAAACGAATCAGTCAAAAATGGAAATGAGAAGGGCCTTTTCTTTTGAGTTATATGGATGAATTGAGGGCAGAACTCTCTAGTTACAACAGTTATATTCCAGGAAACCGAAACTGCGCTAAAACCCATTGTTAAGTTAAACAAAAAAACCAAGACAACATAAAATGAACGGTGGTCAAACCCCCATTTTAACATTGAAACTAATTTTTATTCATCAATTTTAATGTTTCCTAAAAAATATTGCATTGAATTGATTAGTTCAATCTCGACGATTGAATAATAATAGGTTATTATGATTTGGAGAAAGCCGCTATGGTGAAATTGGTAGACACGCTGCTCTTAGGAAGCAGTGCTAGAGCATCTCGGTTCGAGTCCGAGTGGCGGCATCCTCTAAAAGAGATGCATTAATCATTATAATGAATAATGAATTCAATTCCCGATTTCCATTCATACCGGGATCTTCTTTTTTTTCTTTTGTAATGTAAAGACGAAGACACAAATTCTATTTATGTATGATATTTTCTACTTTAGAGCATATATTAACTCATATCGCCTTTTCGGTCGTTTCAATTGTAATTACAATTCATTTGATAACCTTAGTAGTCGATGAAATCGCAGGACTTTATGATTCGCCGGAAAAGGGCATGATAATTACTTTTTTCTGTATAACAGGATTATTAATCACTCGTTGGATTTATTTGGGACATTTCCCATTAAGTGATTTGTATGAATCGCTAATTTTTCTTTCATGGAGTTTTTCCATTATTCATATAGTTCCGTATTTTAAAAAACATAATAAAAATCATTTAAGCGCAATAACCGCGCCGAGTGCTATTTTTACCCAAGGATTTGCTACTTCAGGCTTTTTAACTGAAATGCATCAATCCGAAATATTAGTACCCGCTCTACAATCCCAGTGGTTGATGATGCATGTAAGTATGATGGTATTGGGCTATGCAGCTCTTTTATGTGGATCATTATTATCAGTAGCTCTTTTAGTGATTACATTTCGACAAGACATAAGGATTCTTTTTATAAAGAATCATTTTTTTAAAAAAGAATTTTCCTTTGATAAGATCCAATATATGACTAAAGGAAACAATATTTTACAAAGCACATCTTTTCTTTCTGTTCGGAATTATTACAGGGCCCAATTTATTCAACAATTGGATCGTTGGGGTTATCGTGTTATTAGTTTAGGGTTCCTTTTTTTAACCATAGGTATTCTTTCGGGAGCAGTGTGGGCTAATGAGGCATGGGGATCATATTGGAATTGGGACCCAAAAGAAACTTGGGCATTTATTACTTGGACGATATTCGCGATTTATTTACATACTCGAACAAATAGAAATTTCCAAGTCACAAAATCCGCACTTGTCGCTTCTACGGGCTTTCTTATAATTTGGATATGCTATTTTGGGGTCAATCTATTAGGAATAGGGTTACATAGTTATGGTTCATTTACATTAACATAACATCTAATCTGTGAATTGAGGAAAGGACTCATGAATACAGACACAGGGTAGTATATATATATATGCATATATACTTCGCTTCGTGTAAGCCGGGAAAAACCAGAACCATTTGAATCAAGTAGTGCAGCGATTCAAATGGTTCTCACAAACGCCAAACGTATTCAATTCATTTTTTTTACTTAACTCAAGAAGAGAAAAAAAAGAAGTCTTTTTTTCATTTTCATTGTACAGCGAACAATTTTAAAAAGCACAGGGTTAATTTGTTATTTTTTGTTTTATTCATAAAAACTATCTATAAAAAAAAATGAGATAGAATAACTTCAACCTTGTCAACTGATAATGAGAGAACGAAATCCGGGTAAATACCAATACCTATTACG